AATAAGATGCCTGAAAAAAGGATTATTTTGATAGAATAAATTATACATTTATTGTTCTTATTATAAATATAAGATTTAAACTTTTTCCTTAAATATCAAAAATTTATGTGCATCATACACTAATTTATATAAAAAGATAAGCTAATTTTAAGCTATTAGGTTCATACCCTAAATATAGAAGTAAAATCTTCTTCTTTTTAATTATTATAAATTCAACAAAATTGTTGTTCAATACTACTATAATTATTGGGGTTATAGTTTGTATTTGTTCTAATAATTGAATAATAATATGATCGGGGCTAGAAATTAGATTAATTTCATTTTTACCATTAATAATTAGATCAAATCAATTAAGATCTGAATCTATAATAAAATACTTCATCATTCAAAGAATAAGATCATCAATTTTAATATTAGGGTTATTATCCTTAATAATAATGATAAAGATAAGAACTTTTATTCTAATAGTTTCATTATTATTAAAAATTGGAATGGCGCCATTTCATAACTGAGTATTAAGAGTTGTTGAGGGACTACATTACAAATCAATTTTTATTATATTAACATTATTAAAAATTTCACCATTAATAATTTTATCTTATATTAATTCAATTATTTGAATTCCTATTATTTTATCATTAATTCTAGGGTCAATTTTAGGAATTAATCAAAACTCAATACGTAAAATTTTAGCTTACTCATCTATTTATAACTTAGGCTTTATTTGTTCTTGTATTAACGAAATCTCTTTGTGGTTAATTTACATAATAATTTATATATTTATGTTAATATGTATTATTTTAATAATTTTTAAATTAAATATTAGTTATTTAAATCAAATTATAATTAATGAATTTGATTTAAAAACAAAAATTAGTTTTTGAATATTAATAATATCTTTTGGTGGGGTTCCACCTATATTAGGGTTTATAAGAAAATTGATACTATTTGAATATATTATTAAAAATAATCAAATAATAATTCTAATAATTATATTAATTTCATCACTTATTGTAATATTTTATTATATTCGATGCACATATATATCAGTTATAATTAGTTCAATTCTAATAAAATGAAACTTACTATCATTGAGATATTCAATAATTTTTTTAACTTTAGTTAACTTTAATATTTTATCATTATTAATCTTTATAAAATCTTTATTCTAAGATTTTAAGTTATTTAAACTATTAACCTTCAAAGTTAAATATACTAATTATAAGTAAATCTTAGATAAAGATCAATATTAAATTTGCAATTTAATGTTTTAGTTAAACTATAAGATTTTATTAAGAGAATAGTTAATTCTTAAATAAATTTACAGTTTATTACTTAAATCAGACATCTTAATAAGAATGAATAAATGGTTATTTTCAACTAATCATAAAGATATTGGGACAATATATTTTATTTTTGGTATTTGATCTGGTATAATTGGTATAATATTAAGAATAATTATTCGAATTGAATTAGCTCAACCTGGGCCTTTTATTAATAATGATCAACTTTATAATGTTATTGTTACATCACATGCTTTTATTATAATTTTTTTTATAGTTATGCCTATTATAATTGGTGGTTTTGGTAATTGATTACTTCCTCTTATAATTGGAGCCCCTGATATAGCTTTCCCCCGTATAAATAATATAAGTTTCTGATTATTACCCCCCTCATTAATTTTATTACTAATTAGAAGAACAGTTGAAATAGGTGCAGGTACTGGTTGAACAGTATACCCGCCCCTATCATCTAATATTGCTCATTCTGGTGCTAGAGTGGACTTAACAATTTTTTCATTACACTTGGCAGGAATTTCATCAATTCTAGGCGCAGTAAATTTTATTACAACTGTATTAAATATACGCAGAACTGGTATAAATCTAGATTGTACTCCTTTATTTGTGTGATCAGTTGTAATCACTGCTCTTTTATTACTTTTATCTTTACCGGTATTAGCCGGTGCTATTACAATATTATTAACTGATCGAAATATTAATACTAGATTTTTTGACCCTTCAGGAGGGGGTGATCCAATTTTATATCAGCATTTATTTTGATTCTTTGGACATCCTGAAGTATACATTCTTATTCTCCCTGGATTTGGTTTAATTTCACATATTATTACCCAAGAAAGTGGTAAAAATGAATCTTTTGGTTATATTGGTATAGTATATGCCATACTTTCAATTGGTTTATTAGGATTTGTAGTATGAGCTCATCACATATTTACAGTTGGTATAGACGTTGACACTCGAGCTTACTTTACTTCGGCTACTATAATTATTGCTGTTCCTACTGGAATTAAGGTATTTAGTTGAATAGCAACTATACATGGGGTATCAACAAAAATTAGAATTTCAATAATATGATCTTCAGGATTTGTATTTTTATTTAGTATAGGTGGTTTAACAGGCATTATTTTATCAAATTCATCTATTGATGTAATTTTGCATGATACTTATTATGTTGTAGCACACTTTCATTATGTATTATCAATAGGAGCAGTTTTTGCAATTATAGCAGGTTTTATTCAATGATATCCATTATTTACAGGTTTAACTATAAATCCAAAATGATTAAAAATACAATTTTTAATAATATTTTTAGGTGTTAATATAACATTTTTCCCACAACATTTTTTAGGGTTAAGAGGATTGCCTCGACGATACTCTGATTATTCAGATTTTTATACATTATGAAATACAATTTCTTCAATTGGTAGATTAATTTCACTTATTAGTGTAATAATTATAGTATTTATTATTTGAGAAAGAATAATTTCTAAACGAATTGCTTTATTTGCAAACAATAATTTATCATCAATAGAATGATTACAAAAATTACCACCAGAAGAACATTCTTATTATGAACTACCTTTAATAATTAAATAATCTAATATGGCAGATTAGTGCATTGAATTTAAGATTCATTTATAAATATTATTATTTTATTAGAAATTTCTTCATGAAAAACATTATCCTTTCAAGATGCGGTATCACCAATTATAGAACAATTAATTATATTCCATGATCATACTATAATAATTATTATTATAATTACAGTTATTGTAAGATACATAATATTAACATTATTTATTAATAAATTTATTAATCGGCTTCTTTTAGAAGGTCAAATAATTGAATTGATTTGAACTATTATACCAGCATTTTTATTAATTTTTATTGCATTACCTTCATTACGAATTCTTTATTTATTGGAAGAAATTAATAATCCATTAGTTACAATTAAAGCTATTGGTCATCAATGATTTTGATCATATGAATATTCAGATTTTAAAAAAATTGAATTTGATTCTTATATAAAACCAACAAATGAGCTAGAAATAAATGAATTTCGTTTACTTGACACAGATAATCGAATTACTTTACCATATAATATTAATACTCGAATTCTAGTTACATCAACAGATGTTATTCATTCATGAACAATTCCATCCTTAGGGATTAAAATTGATGCATCTCCTGGACGAATTAATCAAGGAAGTATTATAATTAACCGCCCAGGTTTATATTTTGGACAATGCTCAGAAATTTGTGGTGCAAATCATAGTTTCATGCCTATTGTCATGGAAAGTATCAATTTAAAATCATTTATTTCATGATTAAATAAATATTCATTAAGACACTTAAAAGCAAGTATTGGTCTCTTAAACCAAATAATGATAATTAGCAAATATCCTTAATGAAGATTTTAGTTTATTAAAAACATTAATTTGTCAAATTAAAAAAATTATTAATTAATATTTCTTTTGCCACAAATAGCCCCAATATGATGAACATTTTTAATAATTACATTTTTAATGTCTTTTTCATTAATAATATCATTATTGTATTTCAATATTTTAAGAAAATCAATAATAGTTAAAAAAACTAAAATTAATCAAATAAATTGAAAATGATAACTAATTTATTTTCGGTTTTTGATCCCTGTACAGGAATTTTTTCAATAAATTGGATTAGAATTATAATATTTATATTTTTATTTCCAAAAAAATATTGATTTTTACAAAATAAAAACATAATTATATTTAATATTTTAATTACAAAGCTAAACTCTGAATTAGTACTATTAATAAAATATAAAGGTATAAGTATAATTATATTAAGTATATTTATTATAATTTTATTAAATAATATTATAGGACTATTACCATATATTTTTACAGCTTCTTCCCACCTAGTATTTTCAATTTCATTAGCTTTACCTATGTGAATAGGTTTTATAATTTATGGTTGATTAAATAATACAAATCATATATTTATACATTTAGTACCTGTAGGTACCCCACCTATTTTAATGCCATTTATAGTATTAATCGAAACTATTAGAAATTTAATTCGTCCAGGATCTTTAGCTGTACGTTTAACAGCAAATATAATTGCAGGTCATTTATTAATATCATTACTGGGAAATAATATAAGAAATTATGTACTTATAATTTCATGTATAATTTTTTTTATTATCTTAATAATGTTTGAAACTGCAGTAGCCCTTATTCAAGCATATGTATTTATAACTTTAACAAATTTATATTCAAGAGAAGTATAAATGAATAATCACCCATTTCATTTAGTTAATAATAGCCCGTGACCTATTACAGGTTCTATTGGAGTAATAACTATCACTTCAGGTATAATTATATGATTCCATAAAATTAATATAAATTTATTTATTTTAGGATTTGTAATTATTATTTTAACAATAATTCAATGATGACGAGATGTTATTCGAGAATCAACTTTTCAAGGGCTTCATACAAAAAAAGTTGTCTTAAGAATAAAATTAGGTATAATTTTATTTATTATTTCAGAAGTATTATTCTTTTCATCTTTTTTTTGAGCTTTTTTTCATAGAAGTCTATCTCCTTCAATAGAAATTGGATTAAATTGACCTCCAATAGGTATTAAAACATTTGATCCTATAAATATTCCAATATTAAATACAATAATTTTATTATCATCTGGAATTACAATAACTTGGGCTCATAATGCAATTATTAATAAAAATTATAGTCAAATAATTCAAAGAACAATATTAACTATTTACTTAGGTATTTATTTTTCAATTTTACAATTATATGAATATATTGAGTCACCATTCTGTATTTCAGATTCTATTTATGGGAGAACTTTTTTTATAAGAACAGGATTTCATGGTATTCATGTAATAATTGGTACAATTTTTATTATTGTATCAATAATACGAATAATTAATTTACATTTTTCAAGAAATCATCATGTAGGATTTGAAGCATCAGCTTGATATTGACATTTTGTAGACGTAGTCTGACTATTTTTATATATTACAGTATATTGATGAGGTAAATATTCTTTTATTATAAAAAGTATAACAAGCTTCCAACTTGAAGGTTTAAAAAATTTAAATTGAATAATAAACAAATTATTATTATTTATTATGATTATTATTATATTAATTTTATTAATTTCAACAATAATTATAATTGTAAGAAAAAAATCAATTATTGACCTACAAAAATCAACTCCTTTTGAATGTGGTTTTAACCCAATATCATACAAACGATTACCATTTTCTATTCATTTTTTTCTTATTGCAGTTATTTTCCTAATTTTTGATATTGAAATTATTATTATTATCCCAATAATTTTTACATTAAAATCATCAGCACTTATATATTGATTAATTACATCAACATTATTTGTAATAATTCTTATTTTAGGTTTATTTCATGAATGATATAATGGTATATTAAATTGAACAAATTAATATTGGATTATATTTAATTATAATACTTGATTTGCAATCAAGAAGTGCTAAAATAGCTAATCTTAGTTAAGAAGTAAAAAAAAATTACATTTAGTTTCGACCTAAATATAGGATTAAATATCCCTTACTTTAATTGAAACCAAAATTTGAGGTATCTTATTGTTAATAAGAAAATTGAATAATAATTCTAATTAAAAGAGATTAAGAAAAAAAATAGCTGCTAACTAATTTTTCAAGCGGTTAAATTCCGTTTATCTCTTATTTATATAGTTTATAAAAACACTTTACTTTCATTAAAGAAATAGTTAAATTTAACTTATAAATTATTTTAAGAAAATTATTCTCCTTAATATCTTCAATATTAAACTCTAATATAAGCTATTAAAATAAATTATATATATAAATCATATTAAAAAAGAAATTAAGAAAATTTTTAAGTTATTTGAAGAATAATATTGAATAAAATTTGATGTTTTTAACAAATAAAAAGATAAACCATAACCTCCGTAATATTCACCTCAAAAAGAAACTTGATAACAATTTATTATAGATAGTTTATAAACTAATTTATATATAAAAAAAGAATATCCAAATATAAACCATATATAACTATTAAATAAATAATAATTTAATATAAAAATGTAATTAAAATTACAAAATTCTAACCCAAATCATAAACCTATTATCACAATAACTAAAGATAGTATTTTAATATTAAGAGGTAATATAATATAAATTATATCAAAATTTATAAGTCATAAAAGTATACCTCCAGTAAAAATTGAAAAAATTGTTAAAACAAAAATTCTAATTTTTATTAAATTAAAATTATCTGATAAAAAATTATAAACAATGAAATTAAAATTACAAATTATTGAATAATAAAATAAACGAGATCTATAACAAGCAGTTAATCCTAAAGAAAAATAAAATATTAAAAAAACAATAAAATTCAATCTATTAAAAGATATATTTTCAATTAACAAATCCTTTGAATAAAACCCAGATAAAAATGGAATTCCACATAAAGTAATTCTAGAAATATTAAAACAAGCTGTTGTAAATGGTATAAAAATACAAACTGAACCTAATATGCGAATATCTTGATTATCATTTATATAAAAAATAAAAATACCGGAACAAAGAAATAATAGAGATTTAAATATTGCATGTGTTAATAAATGAAAAAAAGACAAATCTACTATACCAAAAAATAAAGATCTTATTATTAAACCCAATTGACTTAGTGTAGATAAAGCAATAATTTTTTTTAAATCAAATTCATATCTTGCACATAAAGATGAAAAAATTATAGTTATCATTCTAATAAATAAAAATAAATAATTATTATAATTTAAACTACTATAAAAACGAATTAATAAATAAACCCCAGCAGTTACAAGGGTAGAGGAATGAACTAAAGAGGAAACTGGTGTAGGAGCTGCTATTGCAGCTGGTAATCAGCAAGAAAAGGGGATTTGAGCACTTTTAGTAAAACAAGAAATAATAACTATATAATAAATATAATTATTATAAAAATTATCATAATAAATAAAATGTCATCTACCATAAGATATAATTCAACAAATAGAAATAAGAAGTCCAATATCACCTAAACGATTAGTTAAACAGGTAATTAATCCAGCTAAATATCTTTTTATTGATCTGTAATAAATTACAAGACAGTAAGAAACCAGCCCTAAACCATCTCAACCTAATATAATTCTAATCAAATTAGGTCTTATAATTATTATAATTATTCTTAAAATAAATAAAATAACTAAAAAAAGAAAGCGATTAGACGAGTATCTAAAAATACCAATATAATTAATTCTATATAAAATTACTATTGAAGAAATAAACAAAACAACTGATCTAAAAAGTAGTGAAATTCAATCTATTAAAATTACATAATAAATTGGAATTGAATTTAAGGAAAAAACTTTCCATTCAAATATTATTGTATAATCTATATATATAAATTTTAATCCTAAAGAAAAAGTAATAAAAGAAATAATTAATATAATTAAAAATCAATAAAAGTAATAATTAATTTTTATCAAAACTTAAGGACTAATGTCATCTAAGAAACCACAATTCTTTATTTTTATAAAATACTTAAATTATCAAAAATATAATGATATAATTAATATAATTAAAACTAATGGAATTAAATGAATTAATATTAAAATATATTCGCGAACCGTGCATTCAGAACAACTATATATATAATGAAACCTACCATGTTGCGTATAACTAAATAAATAAAATCTAAAACAAGCAGCAAAAAAAGAAATTGCTAAAACATAATAAATTGAATTTCTTCAATAAAAAATTATTCTATTTATAATAAAAATTTCTCTAATGAAATTAATGCTAGGTGGACAACTTATATTAAAAGAACAAAATATAAATCAAATTAAACACATTCTAGGTATATATAATATACACCCCCTATTTAATATAAATCTACGACTTAATATTCGTTCATATGAAAGGTTTGCTAAACAAAAAAGACCTGATGAACAAAGACCATGTCCTAATATTATTAAATAAGAACCATATAATCCAAATTTTGTTATGGTTAATAATCCTATTAAACTTATACCTATATGGGCTACTGAAGAATAAGCAATTAAACATTTTACATCCCCTTGAATTAAACATACTAATCTAACACAAATTGAACCTACAATTGATAATGAAAATCAAATAAAACTATATTTATAAAAAATATTTTCATAAATAAATATAAAACGAATTAATCCATAACCTCCAATTTTAAGTATTAAACCAGCTAAAATTATTGAACCAGAAATTGGTGCTTCAACATGAGCTTTTGGTAATCAAAAATGTAATATAAATATAGGTAATTTTACTAAAAAAGCAAAAATTATGCAAAAATGTATAATAAAAGAACTAGAATAGCCATAGTTTATATCAAAAAATATTCTGTAATAATTAAAATATATAAATAAAATTATTATCAAAAGAGGTAAAGATGCAAATAAAGTATAAAAAAACAAATATAATCCTGAAATTAAACGTTCAGGTTGATAACCTCACCCAAAAATTATAATCATTAATGGAATTAATCTAAATTCAAAAAAAACATATATTATAAATATATTTAAAAAACTAAAAACAAGAATTAAACATAAACAAAGAATTAAATTTATTAAAATAAATAAATTTTTATTATAAAGAATATAAATTTTTGATCTAGCAAAAATTATTAATGAAGAAATTAAAAGTCTTAAAATAATTAAACCATATGAAATATAATCTAAACCAAAATAATAAGAAATATTAGAAAAATAGAAATTACAATTGCAAAAACAAAAAAAAACAATTAATAATAAAATTATAAATTGAATTAAATATCAAATATCTATTAAGAACATAAAAGGGATTATAAAAATTATAAAAATTATAAACTTTATCATAAGAAAAGAGAATTCATATAATCATTACCATGAAAACGAATTATTCTAACTAAAACTCTTAAACCTAATACACCTTCACAAACATAAAAAGTTATTATGTAAACATATAAATAAAAATTTGAAGAAAAGAATATTAAGCAATAAATTAAAATTAAAAATAAAAGTGATAATACTATAAATTCTAAACTTAATAAACATAGAAGTAAGTGCTTACGAATAAAAATCAAAGATATTGAAGAAAAAATAAATAAATAACAACAAAAAAAAAAATTCATTAGTTTTAATAATTTAATTAAAATATTAGTTTTGTAAACTAAATTTAGGTAATAAACCTTTAAAACATCAGTATAATGTAATCAAATTACATATCTTAGATATCCAAAATCCACATTTTTTAAACTATATACTGAAATAAAAATAATATTAATTAAATTTATAATATTTATAGTAACAATAACCCCTTTTATAATAAACCCTATAAGAATAGGTGTAATTCTTCTAATTCAAACATTATTAATAACAATATTAATAAATAAACTAATATTATCATCATGATTTTCGATAATTACTTTCTTAATAATAATTGGTGGATTATTAATTCTATTTACATATATAAGAAGAATTGCATCAAATGAAAAATTTAAATTAAAAATTAATCTAACTTTAACATTAATTATTATTTTAATAATTACAGAAGAAATAATAAACGAAAATCAAATTATTGAAATTCAAAGATTGACAAACTTTACAGAAGAATACTTTTCAATAATTAAATTATATAATAAGAAATCAATAATACTTACAATTATTTTAGTATTATATTTATTATTAACTATAATTGTTGTTTCAAAAATTGTTAAACATTACGAAGGACCTTTACGATCAAAAAATTATGAAAAAATCAATTATAAAATCAAATAATTTATTAAAAATTGTTAATAATTCATTAATTGATTTACCAGCACCAATAAATTTATCAGCTTGATGAAATTTTGGATCTCTTTTAGGAATATGCTTAATAATTCAATTAATATCAGGTATTTTATTATCAATACATTATACATCAAATGTAGAAATAGCATTTAATAGAGTTAATCATATTACTCGAAATGTAAATTATGGTTGATTAATACGAACATTACATTCAAATGGAGCTTCATTATTCTTTATTTGTATATACTTACATACAGGTCGGGGAATATATTATGGATCATATAAGTATTTACTAACATGAACTGTAGGTATAATTATTATATTAATAACAATAGCTACAGCCTTTTTAGGGTATGTTCTACCATGAGGGCAAATATCTTTTTGAGGGGCAACAGTAATCACTAATTTAATATCAGCAATTCCATATATTGGATTAATATTAGTAAACTGAATTTGAGGGGGTTTTGCAGTTGATAACGCAACTTTATCACGATTTTTCAGATTACACTTTCTATTACCCTTTATTGTATCAATAATAGTTATTATTCATTTATTTTTTCTACATCTTACTGGGTCTAGAAACCCAATTGGGATAAATTCTAATATTGATAAAATTCCATTTCACCCATACTTCACAATTAAAGACTTACTAGGATTTATAATTGTGATTACTATACTTTTAATATTAAACATACTAGAACCTTATTTACTATCAGACCCTGATAATTTTACACCAGCAAACCCAATAGTAACCCCAATTCACATTCAACCAGAATGATATTTTTTATTTGCATACGCAATTTTACGATCAATTCCTAATAAATTAGGTGGAGTAATAGCTTTATTTTTATCTATTGTTATCTTACTTGTAATACCTTTTTCAATAAAAATAAAATTTAAGGGTATCATATTTTATCCATTAAGACAAATAAATTTTTGAATATTTGTTTGTGTAGTAATTTTATTAACATGAATTGGAGCTCGTCCTGTTGAAATACCATACACTTCAACTGGATTAATTTTAACTGTATTATATTTTATATATTTTATCTCCGACCCTATAATTACTAAAATATGAGACAAATTAGTAAAATAATTAATTAGTTATTTAGCTTATATAAAGCAAATATTTTGAAAATATTAGAAAGAGTAATTTAGTAACTTTACAAAAAAAAATGATAAAAAATTAAAGACTTAATAAATATAAAAAAAATAATATAATTTAAACTTATTGGAAGATAACATTTTCAAGCTAAATATATTAATTTATCATAACGATAGCGTGGTAAAGAACAACGAACTCAAATAAATAAAAAACAAAAAAAAATTAATTTTAAATAAAATATAAAAAAAATATAATCACCACCAAAAAAAATTATATTAGTAATTAAGCATATAAAAATGATTCTAGAATATTCTGAAATAAAAAGAAGGGCAAAACCACCAGATCCATATTCAATATTAAATCCAGAAACTAACTCTCTTTCACCTTCAGAAAAATCAAAAGGAGAACGATTAGTTTCAGCCAAACAGCATGAAAACCAACAAAAAAATATAGGTATTGAAAAAAAAATAAATCAACAATTAAATTGAATTTTAAAAAAATCAATAAAACTATAGCTATCAATTAAAAGAAAATATCTTAATAAAATTAATGATAAAGAAACTTCATAAGAAATTGCTTGGGATACACTACGAATACAACCTAACATAGAGTACATTCTATTTGAAGACCACCCGCAAACAATTAAACCATAAACACCAACACTAGAAATACACAAAAAAAATAATATAGAATAATTAAATTCAATTAAATTAATATAATAGGGAAATAAACATCAAATAAATAAGGATTGAACTAATCTAAAAATAGGGCAAATATAATAAATAAATATATTTGAATTTATTGGTCAACAATGTTCCTTTAAAAATAATTTAAATCCATCTCTAAAAGGTTGAAATAAACCTAAAAATCCAACTTTATTAGGACCTTTGCGAATTTGCATATAACTAAGAACTTTGCGTTCTAATAAAGTAAAAAACCCAACAGAAACTATTACTATAATCAATAAAATAATAGAGCTTAAAAAAATAATAGTTGACTGTATAATAATACTTTATTAAATTCTAAAATTAATGCACTAATCTGCCAAATCAACAATAAAATTCAATTTAAACAAAAAAAATTGATTTTTTAGGTCCTTTCGTACTATAAAAAAAAGTAATTTTAAGATAGAAACCAACCTGGCTCACACCGGTTTGAACTCAAATCATGTAAGAATTTAAAAGTCGAACAGACTTAGTAATAAAAAACCTACCCCTTATACTTATCTTAATTCAACATCGAGGTCGCAAACTTTAATATAAATATGAACTCCCCATTAAAATTACGCTGTTATCCCTAAGGTAACTAAAACTTATAATCCAAAATAGGATCAAAAAAATCATAAATTAATGATAAACAAAGATAAAGTTAAAATTTATCTATCACCCCAACAAAAAAATTATTAAACTATTAATATAAATTTTACTAAAAATTTAATAAATTAAATATAATAAAGTTCTATAGGGTCTTTTCGTCCCTAAAAACTAACTAAGCTTTTTCACTTAAAAATAAAATTTTAATAATACAATAAAAAAAATTAATCTCTCATTTATCCATTCATACAAGTCAACAATTAAATGACTAATTATTATGCTACCTTTGCACAGTCAAAATACTGCAGCCATTTAATATATTTCATAGGGCAGAATTTACTTTTAATTTTATTCTAAAAGAAATGTTTTTGATAAACAGTTGAAGATTTAATTTGTCGAATTAATTATATTATAATTATAAATTATACTAATTTAATCATTAATTTAAATAAATAACAATTAATTAAAATAATTTAGTAATAATATAAATAAAAAAAAATTATAAATACCAATTATAATCTATTAAGAACTAAATAAAAGATTTTAAAATAAAGAATAATTAATTATTTAAAATTTTAAATAATAAAAAAGATTATCCCAAATTATATAAAATTAAATATAAAAAAAAATAAAAATTATCATTAATTTTCAATTAAATTGAAATCCTAAATAACCAGATATAATAAAGGGGCGAATAGAATATTTCTACTATAATAAGCTTATAAATATTAATTTAACAATAAAAAAAAACATAATATAGATACCCTTTTTTCGGGAAATAAAAATAAATAAAAAAATTAATTAACCCTGATACAAAAGGTACTAATAAATTTTATTATATTTTTAATAAAAAAACTTAGCAGGTAATAAAAAAAACTTATTTCTAAAATACTTAAATAAATAAATAATAATTAAAAAATATAATTTTAATCAAATTAAATAATAAATTTTCATATTAATGTAAATAATACGCTTTAATATAAGCTATAATTTGAACATTCTAGACTCACCTTCCGGTAAGACTACTTTGTTACGACTTATCTCATCTCATTGAGAGTGACGGGCGATATGTACATAATTTAGTGCTAAATTCAAAATAATTAATGTATTAAAATTACTAATAAATCCTATTTACTAAAAAATTATAAATTAATTATCTAATATTAATATAAATAATGTAACCCATATTTACCTAAATAAAACTGCACCTTGACCTAATATAAAATATTAATATGATAGAAAATTTCTTTATAAAACACTCCAATATATAGCGATATACAAATAAAATTTAGGTAAAAATTATTGTGGTGTATCAATTAAAATACAGGTTCCTCTAAAAAGATAAATTACCGCCAAATTCTTTGAGTTTTATAGAACTTAACTATTAATATTCAGGATAAATTTAAATAAAAAAATAATAGGGTATCTAATCCTAGTTTATAAATTAAACTTAATAAAAATAAATAAAGATATTTATTAAAATATAAATTCCACCTAAATAATTTAAATTAAAAATCAAAAAAAAAATAAATATAATTAACCAAAAATATTAACTTAAAAAATTTGTATAACCGCGAATGCTGGCACAAAATTAATCAAATTTAATTAAATATCAAAATAAAAATAAAGATATTAATAAAACAAATTACTGAAATAATAATAATTTAAATGTAAACATATAATTAATTTAAACAATTAATAATTTAAGCTAGAATCAAACTTATTGGTTTTCAAAACATAATTAATATGGCAAAAATACTTTTTTAAAAAAAAAAAAAAAAAAAAAAAAATTCATGGCAATATAAAACATTTTCCCCCCTATAAAAACTTAAATTTATTGATTAAGTAAAAGATAATATTATTAATTGGGATAATAATATTATTAAATATTAAATTTAGTTATTCATGGCAATATAAAACATTTTCCCCCCTATAAAAACTTAAATTTATTGATTAAGTAAAAGATAATATTATTAATTGGGATAATAATATTATTAAATATTAAATTTAGTTATTCATGGCAATATAAAACATTTTCCCCCCTATAAAAACTTAAATTTATTGATTAAGTAAAAGATAATATTATTAATTGGGATAATAATATTATTAAATATTAAATTTAGTTATTCATGGCAATATAAAACATTTTCCCCCCTATAAAAACTTAAATTTATTGATTAAGTAAAAGATAATATTATTAATTGGGATAATAATATTATTAAATATTAAATTTAGTTATTCATGGCAATATAAAACATTTTCCCCCCTATAAAAACTTAAATTTATTGATTAAGTAAAAGATAATATTATTAATTGGGATAATAATATTATTAAATATTAAATTTAGTTATTCATGGCAATATAAAACATTTTCCCCCCTATAAAAACTTAAATTTATTGATTAAGTAAAAGATAATATTATTAATTGGGATAATAATATTATTAAATATTAAATTTAGTTATTCATGGCAATATAAAACATTTTCCCCCCTATAAAAACTTAAATTTATTGATTAAGTAAAAGATAATATTATTAATTGGGATAATAATATTATTAAATATTAAATTTAGTTATTCATGGCAATATAAAACATTTTCCCCCCTATAAAAACTTAAATTTATTGATTAAGTAAAAGATAATATTATTAATTGGGATAATAATATTATTAAATATTAAATTTAGTTATTCATGGCAATATAAAACATTTTTATATTATATTAATATTATTATATATTATACTWTTATTATTATATTAATATTATTATATATTAATAAAATATAAATCTACCCTTTTATATATAGGGTAGATTTATTATTATTATATTAATATTATTATATATTATATTAATATTATTATATATTATACTATTATTATTATATTAATATTATTATATATTATATTAATATTATTATATATTATACTWTTATTATTATATTAATATTATTATATATTAATAAAATATAAATCTACCCTTTTATATATAGGGTAGATTTATTATTATTATATTAATATTATTATATATTATATTAATATTATTATATATTATACTATTATTATTATATTAATATTATTATATATTATGTCAATAAAACATATATACATTTTTATTTAAAATATATTTATTATAATACACCTCATATAAATCTGATTTAAGATATTATTTTGCCATAATCAACTTAATAATTAAATAATTTTAGTAAAAAAAATAATTAAATA